CGAAATGATCTCTGGATTGATCAGAAGAAGATCCTTTCCATTGGCTAGAATCCGTTACTTGAACGAAAATAGATCTTGTAGAATCATATTGAATATTTGACAATACATTCCGTACCTTGCTAAAAAACCGATCCTTGGTTATCAACCACACATTGTCTAACCAAATCCAATTCTCTCTCGAGACGTTCCTCAAAAAATCCGATTCGTGCTGATTCTTCCCCCAACTAACGAAAAGATCTTGGCGGAATTGCCACATATGAAATTGAGCACAATTTTGCAAAGAAATACCCCACTTGTTTCTCGAGAAGAGATGGAAAACATGCTCGATATCATTGGATTGCATAGTTGCCCCAGCTCCTTGTTGTTTGAAGAAACTCACCCCCTGAATTGGTCTTTTTTCACGAAAAGCAGACATGAGATAACAAATCAAGTCTTTCCCTAAGATTTTGAATAGCTGTCCCGAATTCAAGTTGATTATGTTTCGTTTCTTCCTCGGAGAAAGACGATCAAATAATTCCCAATCAGGGTCCTTGCGGATCGGATCATCCATATAGGATAAAAAAAGAAACTCCAGATATTTGCTATCTTTCTCTTTGAATGAAATCTCAATTCCAGCTACGGTTTCCTTAGATATCTGACAACTAGAATACCTCTTTTTTCCGATCCGGTTCCTCCACCACCGCGAACCCCGGTTAGATTCAGGCATGATACACTTTTTATTTATTGGGAGAACCCAAGTACTCTCTTGCGGATCCATGAAACAACTCTCAGAAATATTTTTCCCTTTTGGAAGATACAGGAGCGAAACAATCAACCTATTTCTATTGGAAGACCAAAAAGATTCTTCCAATGTCTCATTTCTGGGTCCAATGGAATTCATAGGTATAGGAAGAAGCCCCATCAAATAGAGATTTTTTCTTTCGATCATCTTTCTATTGTTAATACGAGATATAAGGACCACTACTACAAGCAGTAGTACACCTTTGATCGTGAAATATCGATTGCTTGTTGCACCCTGTGAATCACGTGAAAGTAGAATACTCCAAATTCGGGGGTCAAAGAGTTTCAGAAAACGTTCTTGGTGGAAAAAAATGTGAGTGAAAGATCCCACTGAATCAAATTTGATCCATGAATCTAAGAAATAGTGAGAATTCTTGATCTCTCTAAATACCTCTCTCAATTCGAATATCCAGGATTTTAATTGATGTCGTCTCATTGATTCCTCCTAAAGATTTAATTTAAATTGGAATTTGGTTATTCACGATGTACGATGATCCCTGTTCAGCATCCATGGCTGAATGGTTAAAGCGCCCAACTCATAATTGGCAAATTCGTAGGTTCAATTCCTGCTGGATGCACGCCAAAGGGAACATTAAAGAAGTCTATTGGAATTGGCTCTGTATTAATGGAATCTCATCATCCATACATAATGAATTGGTATAGTATATTCATACTATAACATATGAACAGTAAGAACTAGAATTCTTATCGATACTGGAACTCATAAGGAAGAAAATGGATTTATGGATGGAATCAAATATGCAGTATTTACAGAAAAAAGTCTTCGTTTATTGGGGAACAATCAATATACTTCTAATGTCGAATCAGGATCAACTAGGACAGAAATAAAGCATTGGGTCGAACTCTTCTTTGATGTCAAGGTAATAGCTATGAATAGTCATCGACTCCCGGGAAAGGGTAGAAGGATGGTCCCTATTATGGGACATACAATGCATTACAGACGTATGATCATTACGCTTCAACCGGGTTATTCTATTCCACCTCTTATAAAGAAAAGAACTTAAAGCAAAAGACTTAATAACACGGCAATACATTTATACAAAACTTCTACCCCGAGCACACGCAATGGTGCCGTAGACAGTCAAGTGAAATCCAATCCACGAAATAATTTGATCTATGGACAGCATCGTTGTGGTAAAGGTCGTAATGCCAGAGGGATCATTACCGCAGGGCATAGAGGGGGAGGTCATAAGCGTCTATACCGTAAAATAGACTTTCGACGGAATGAAAAAAAGGTATCTGGTAGAATCGTAACCATCGAATACGACCCTAATCGAAATGCATGCATTTGTCTCATACACTATGGGGATGGTGAGAAGAGATATATTTTACATCCCAGAGGGGCTATAATTGGAGATACCATTGTTTCTGGTACAGAAGTTCCTATATCAATGGGAAATGCCCTACCTTTGAGTGCGGTTTGAACTATTGATTTACGTAATTGGAAGTAACCAATTAGGTTTACGACGAAACCTAGAAATCGATCACTGATCCAATTAGAGTACACCTACGGGATAGACCTCAACAGAAAACTGTTGAGTAACGGCAGCAAGTGATTGAGTTCAGTAGTTCCTCACAGAAAATTACTGACTCTAGAGATATGGTAATATGGAGAAGACAAAATTGTTTAAAGCGTGCACAGAACCGAAAGTGCCCCTTGTTTCAAAGAGAGGAGGACGGGTTATTCACATTTCATTTGATGGTCAGAGGCGAATTGAAAGCTAAGCAGTGGTAATTAGAAAGACCCCCCCGGGGAAAATAGAGATGTCTCCTACGTTACCCTTAATATGTGGAAGTATCGACGTAATTTCATAGAGTCATCCGGTCTGAATGCTACATGAAGAACATAAGCCAGATGACGGAACGGGGAGACCTAGGATGTAGAAGATCATAACATGAGTGATTCGGCAGATTTGGATTACTATATATCCACTCATGTGGTACTTCATTATACGATTCATATAAGATCCATCTGTCTAGATATCATCATATACATCTATAAAGCCGTATGCTTTGGAAGAAGCTTGTACAGTTTGGGAAGGGGTTTTGATTGAGAAAAAAGAAGAATCTACTTCAACCGATATGCCCTTAGGCACGGCCATACATAACATAGAAATCACACTTGGAAAGGGTGGACAATTAGCTAGAGCAGCAGGCGCTGTAGCGAAACTGATTGCAAAAGAGGGTAAATTGGCCACATTAAGATTACCATCTGGGGAGGTCCGTTTGATATACAAAAACTGCTTAGCAACAGTTGGACAAGTGGGTAATGTTGGGGTGAACCAAAAAAGTTTGGGTAGAGCCGGATCTAAGTGTTGGCTAGGTAAGCGTCCTGTAGTAAGAGGAGTAGTTATGAACCCTGTAGACCATCCCCATGGGGGCGGTGAAGGGAGAGCCCCAATTGGTAGAAAAAAACCCACAACCCCCTGGGGTTATCCTGCGCTTGGAAGAAGAAGTAGGAAAAGGAACAAATATAGTGATAGTTTTATTCTTCGTCGCCGTAAATAGGAACATTGAAAATCAAATTTTTTGAATTGGAAATAATGTGATGGGCGAACGACGGGAATTGAACCCGCGCATGGGGGATTCACAATCCACTGCCTTGATCCACTTGGCTACATCCGCCCCTTCCCTTATCTAGCTAAAAGATTTTCTCTTTTTTTCGTTCATCATTATTGTATTGATTCTTACCTTCATACTTCAGATTAAGATCGAGATATTGGACATTCTATGTCCAAGTCCAATTTAAAAAATGTAAAAAAAAAGGGAGTAATCAGCCGTGACACGTTCACTAAAAAAAAATCCTTTTGTAGCTAATCATTTATTGGGAAGAATTGAAAAACTCAACATGAGGGAGGAGAAAGAAATAATAGTGACTTGGTCTCGGGCATCTACCATTATACCCACAATGATTGGCCATACAATCGCTATTCATAATGGAAAGGAACATTTACCTATTTATATCACAGATCGTATGGTTGGTCACAAATTGGGAGAATTCGCACCTACTCTCACTTTAGTGAGACACGCGAGAAACGATAATAAATCTCGTCGTTAGTCGTTCTACAAAGTATTCATGTGAATAGCCTTATCTTACTAGTTATAGTATTTTATTTTATTATTTTAGTATACTAAGACTTCTACTTTTCTGGCTTATCTTATACTATACTTCACCTAGGCACTTATCATTCATTGGCGGGGGATAACTTTCTTTTATGATAAAGAACAAAAATTTGGATTCGGATAGAGAAGCAAAAGTGTTAGCTCAACATATACGTATGTCTGTTTTCAAAGCACGAAGAGTAATTGATCAGATTCGCGGACGTTCTTATGAGGAAACACTCATGATACTGGAACTACTACCTTATTGGGCAGTTTATCCCATTTTAAAATTAGTTTATTCTGCAGCAGCAAATGCTAGTCATAATATGGGTTTGAATGAAGCTGATTTATTTATTAGTAAAGCTGAAGTCAATGGAGGTACTATTGTGAAAAAGTTAAGACCCCGGGCTCGAGGGCGTAGTTATATGATAAAAAAAACCACTTGTCATATAAAGATTGTTTTAAAAGAAAAATCTAAATTCATCGAAAAAAAGAGAATTTAGATTCTTACTTAGAAAAAAATATATATGGATTGAAATGGAAAAAAATAGAAAAATATGGGACAAAAAATAAATCCACTTGGTTTCAGACTTGGAACAACTCAAAGTCATTATTCGTTTTGGTTCGCAAAACCTAAGAATTTTTCTACGGGTCTACAAGAAGATGAAAAAATACGGAATTGTATTAAGGACTATGTTAAAAAAAATAAGAGAATATCCTCCGGTTTCGAAGGAATTGCCCATATAGGGATTCATAAAAGAATAGATTTGATTCAGGTCATAATCTATATTGGATTTCCAAATTTATTAATAGAAGGACGAACAAGGGGAGTCAAAGAATTACAGATGAATGTACAAAAAGAGTTTCATTCTGTAAAACGGAGACTCCACATTGCTATCACAAGAATTGAAAAGCCTTATGGACAACCTAATATTCTTGCGGAATATATAGCTTTACAATTAAAAAATAGAGTTTCGTTTCGAAAGGCAATGAAAAAAGCTATTGAATTAACTGAACAAACGGGTACAAAAGGAATTCAAGTGCAAATTGCAGGGCGTATTGATGGAAAAGAGATTGCACGTATCGAATGGATCAGAGAAGGCAGGGTTCCCCTACAAACAATTAGCGCTAAAATTGATCACTGTTCCCATACGATTAGAACTATATATGGAGTCTTAGGCATCAAAATTTGGATATTTGTAAACCAAGAATAAGAAAATAAGAATAATGGACCTTTCTTTATCTCGCCATTCTGCTTAGCGATATAAAAAATTTCTAAACTCTTTTCTTATTTTTTTTGTCTTAATCAAAGAAAAACGGACAATTCTAATCTAATTCTATGAGGTTTTTAAAAATTTGATTTACCCTTTAATTTAGATTTTAGTAGAATTGCTATGCTTAGTGTGTGACTCGTTAGTTTTTTATTTAGAGTTTAGAATTGAGATTGAAAAAAAGGCTGATTCCACTCTAAACTTAGTAACTATCAAAACTAAATAAACTCAAAACTAATAACCAACTTATTGCTTCGTATTGTCGAGATCCCAAGAAACAGTCACTATATGACTGAATCAATCATATAGTTGTAGCAACTAAAATTTTTTTCATTAAAAAAGAAATTTGATTATGAATTGTGAAACAAAAAAAAGGGGGGATGTGGAGAAATGGAAGGATGATAGAAAGAGAGAATAAAGATCTCAATGATATATGATTTCCATATGTATGGTTTATGAAGAATCACCCCATAAAAAAGGCAGTGTTATAAAGCATCAATATAAAATAAAGAAATTAAATTTAAATAATTTAATTAATAAGAATCTAAATAATCTAATCAATATGGATAATAAAGTCTATCTATTAATATAGAATAGAAAAAAGAGATGAATAATTTTATAGAGCTTCGGGTTAAGAAAAACTGAGGAGATTGACTCGGAAACAAAGAACGGATTTTGTTGGGAGCTCCATTGCAGAGTTCAGGCCTAAGCATTAATAGAGAAGCTATAGGAACGATGGAACCTGTGACTACATAGGATTTTCTTGAAAACGAATCAATCCTAATGATTCATTGGGTAGGATGGCTAAATGAACCAAGAAAAAATGGATTTCTTCTGAAGGGTCATGAATTGACCCTACAAATGAAGGAGGAAAGAGTCAATATTCGCCCGCGAACCCTTTTTTTAGTTTTAGAATTTCCTATTATTGGATTACTTTTGGCGTGATGAAATAGAGTTTTATAAAAAGAAGCATTATATATAAAAAAACATGCCTAGTTATCTAATTCTATTCGATATACATCTCCCTATGTAACAAATTCAATATATAAAGAAATTAAAAAGAGTATATTCTTTTTTTTGATAAAATGAAATACATAAATACATGTGTATATGTAAGATTATTGAATCATTTCATTCGCGAGGAGCTGGATGAGAAGAAACTCTCATGTCCGGCTCTGCAGTAGAGATGGAATATTCAGAAACAACCATCAACTATAACCCAAAAAGAACCAGATTTCGTAAACAACATAGAGGTAGAATGAAGGGAATATCTTGCCGAGGCAATCATATTTGTTTTGGCAGATACGCTATTCAGGCACTTGAATCTGCTTGGATCACAGCTAGACAAATAGAAGCAGGGCGAAGAGCAATGACACGATATGCGCGTCGTGGTGGGAAGATATGGGTACGTATCTTTCCCGACAAACCTGTTACAGTAAGACCTACGGAAACACGTATGGGTTCGGGCAAGGGATCCCCCGAATATTGGGTATCCGTTGTTAAACCGGGTAAAATACTTTATGAAATGAATGGAGTATCAGAAATTGTAGCCAAAGCAGCTATGAAAATAGCTGCATGCAAAATGCCTATACGAACTCAATTTGTTATTTCAGGATAGGTCAACAAAAGTAAAAGAAAGGAAGAATGAAAAAACAACCGCGGATTTCTTTATCTCTGGACAGATAATATTTCTTTTTTCTATTATCCCTTGCATTGAAATAAAAGATTACAATAAAAATGATATGATTCAACCTCAAACCTTTTTAAATGTAGCGGATAACAGTGGAGCTCAAGAATTAATGTGTATTCGAATCATAGGAACTAGTAATTGCCGATATGCTCATATTGGCGATATTATTGTTGCTGTAATAAAAGAAGCAGTGCCCAACATGCCTCTAGAAAGATCAGAAGTAATTAGAGCTGTGATTGTACGCACGTGCAAAGAACTCAAACGTGACAACGGCATGATAATACGATATGATGACAATGCAGCGGTTATCATTGATCAAGAAGGAAATCCAAAAGGAACTCGAATTTTTGGTGCGATTACTCGGGAATTGAGACAGTTGAATTTTACTAAAATAGTTTCCTTAGCACCCGAAGTCTTATAGATGAAAATAGAATAGATATATCCTATATATATATATCTGTAAGACTATAGGAAATATTTAGAATATTCTAAAATCTGAAATAGATCCAATTAATAGATTGTGTCTCATGCATATACTTTTCATTAAATCATTAAAAATAATTTTTTTTAATTCATTAATTCATGTTGATTATATTAAAATGAAGAGGCAAAGTTAGTCATGGGTAGGGACATTATTGCTAATATAATAACTTCTATAAGAAATGCTGACATGGATCAAAAGGGAAGAGTTCAAATAGTATCTACTAATATCACTAAAAATATTGTGAAAATACTTTTACGAGAAGGTTTTATTGAAAACGTTCGAAAACATCAAGAAAGTCAAAAAAATTTCTTGGTTTCAACCTTGCAACATAGAAAGACTTGGAAAGGGAATAAAATAATTTTAAAGCGTATCAGCCGACCTGGTCTACGAATCTATTCCAACTATAAACGAATTCCTAAGATTCTAGGTGGAATGGGAATTGGAATTATTTCTACTTCTCGAGGTATAATGACAGATCGAGAAGCTCGACGAGAAAAAATTGGAGGAGAAATTTTGTGTTATATATGGTGATTCTCCTGGATACCCTAATTTTCTCTCAAACTTACTATTTGTAAAATAGAGAGGAAGAGGAGAAGTTAATTATAGAACTCTTCCTATATTAGTTGATACTTAAAAAGGGATTTCCCTGGAATGAAAGAACAAAAATTGATTCATGAGGGTTTAATCACTGAATCACTTCCCAACGGTATGTTCCGAGTTCGGTTAGATAATGAAGATCTAATTCTAGGTTATATTTCAGGGAGAATCCGACGCAGTTTTATACGTATACTACTTGGAGATAGGGTCAAAATCGAAATGAGTCGTTATGATTCAACCAGGGGACGTATAATTTATAGACTTCGCAAAAAAGATTTGAACGATTAGATCTGTGTTTTCAACATCCTTTTCGTAGGAATATAATTTGAAGTTCAAAAATGCAATAAACTTATGTTTGTTAAAAAAAAATATATATTCCGAATGAATGTAAGGAATAATCAATATGAAAATAAGGGCTTCTGTTCGTAAAATTTGTGAAAAATGTCGCCTGATTCGTAGGCGGGGTCGAATTAGAGTCATTTGTTCAAATCCGAGACATAAACAGAAACAGGGGTAATCCTTCTCAAGTTCTAAATTAATAACTTTTCAAAATAAAAATCCATGTATATGAATCTGATAGAATAAAATATGACAAAACCTATAGCAAAAATTGGTTCACGTAAGAATGCACATATTGGTTCACATAAGAATGAACGTAGAATACCAAAAGGAGTTATTCATGTTCAAGCGAGTTTCAACAATACTATTGTAACTGTTACAGACGTACGAGGTCGGGTGGTTTCTTGGTCTTCTGCTGGTACTTCTGGATTCAGAGGCACAAGAAAAGGAACACCCTATGCTGCTCAAGCAGCAGCATTTAATGCTATTCGTACAGTCATTGAACAGGGTATGCAACGAGCAGAAGTTATGATAAAGGGTCCAGGTCTCGGAAGAGATGCGGCATTACGAGCCATTCGTAGAAGTGGGATGCTATTAAGTTTCGTACGTGATGTAACACCCATGCCGCATAATGGATGTCGCCCCCCTAAAAAAAGACGTGTGTAAAAATAATAATTCAAGAGATTTCAAGAGAAATAAATGATTCAAGGATCTGATCCACTAATCATATAATCATAAATAAAATGAAAAGAATACTATGGTTCGAGAAGAAGTAGCAGGATCCACTCGAACACTACAGTAGAAATGTGTTGAATCAAGAATAGACAGCAAGCGTCTTTATTATGGTCGTTTCGTTCTGGACCCGTTTATAAAAAATACTATGGGTATTTACATGTAAAGAGTTTTTCTTGACCAATCAGAATTGTCTTCATTGTCTTCCAGGATCTATAATTGTATCAAAAGGTCCAATATACATACATTATTGGACCTTTTGAGTCACAGTCCAAGAAGATCTTATGAAAATGGAATGTTTTTGCATAAAAGATGTAAAACAGATATGGGACACTCTACAGAAACATTTTACAATCAATTTATCTACAAAAAAGTTTTAATTTTAAATCCATTGGAATTTTTTCATTTTTCAGTTTTTATAAATAAAAAAGAATAGAATGAGTTTTGAATCTCCGACACGATCCATATATTTACAGAATAGATCATAAGAAGATTGCTTGATGTATCTTATGGAAGATCCCCCTTCTGGATCTTCCATAGATACCTATGTCGTGGTATTTCACGGTTGAATCAATTTGAAAAAGACCTATAAAGTTTAAAGTTAGGGATTTATCAATAGGTAAAGTTGCTCCAATACCTAACCAAAGAGCTACTGCGGTACCGATCAAAAATACTGTTGTAGCTACTGGACGACGAAATGAATTTTGGAATTTATTGACATTCTCCAAAAAAAGTACTGTCAATAATCCTATCGGTACTGAAACCATTAAAAGAACACCCAATAACTTATTAGGTTACTGTGCGAAGCATTTGAAATACGGGAAAGAAGTACCATTCGGGTAATATTTCCAACGGAGTTGCAAATGGATCCGCGGGTTCACCAATCATTGACGGATCTAGAACTGCTAAGCCCACACTACATGCAATAGTGCCTAGAATTACTACTGGAAAAATATATAAAAGATCATTAGGCCATGCGGGTTCTCCATTCATTGCAAAGAATTCAGTTCTGGCAACAAGGAAATGCTCAATATTCAAGTAGGCTTACAAATTCGATAATGATCAAGTGCTTTTTGGATTGTCTCATGTCTTTTAGTTTTTATTTATCCCCACAGCATCGCAGTTTTGTTAAATATACATACAAAAATACAAAGTTTTTACTTGTTACTAATAAAGTTTAGCCCTGTTTTTCCTTAGATCCCTTATTACATTCCAATAGTATCAAAGATCGGGGTCGATGCAAAGGAAATGAATGCATCTACATACTATAAATTACTAATTACTCTAATTAGAATTAGAATAAGTTTCCTATAAAATAAGAAAAATCAAACACAGTGGAATAGATAGAACATTGTATCACGGATCATGCCACATCACTTATTCTAGGGATCTTATGGAGCCTGTTCATGCATAACATAATTTGGGTATGATCATAGAAAAGATTCTCCTCAAGCGAAGCGCCCTATCCTCTATCCTATGCTACATAAAGGCACTGACGTGATGGTTGGAGACACTTTGGGTTGTGAATTCCAACATGGCGGATAAAATTATATCTCTGCATAGCCCAATCAATAGTTCAAGTCACACACTCCCATAATCCATCCTCTTTTTAGGAAAATATACTTCAACAATTTGTATCAAATAAACAACACTTCAGTGTTGAAGAGAAGTATCCAAATAACATGCCTTATTTTTAAATAATCCATATTTTTAGCAATGAAAGACTCTTGTTACTCCACTATAAGATAAATTACAAAGATCTATGATCTGCCTTATCTATAAAGGACCCGAAATATCTTGCTTACGTATCATTGGAAAGTGCATTAACATAAATACGGTAGTAAGAAGAGGCAATACAAAAGTATGTAAACTATAGAAACGAGTCAAAGTGGATTGACCCACACTAGTACTTCCACGCAATAATTATACCAAAGATGATCCTATTATAGGAATAGCTTCAGGCACGCCTATTACAATTTTTACTGCCCAATAACCAATTTGGTTCCGAGGTAAGGAATAACCTGTTACGCCAAAAGATGCGGTTGATACAGCCATAATCACCCCTGTAATCCAAGTTAATTCGCGCGCGCGCGGGGTTTTTTAAACCCACCCGTAAGATACACACGAAATACGTGCAAGATCATCATTAGAACCATCATACTTGCTGACCATCGATGAACTGATCAAATTAATCAACCAAAGTTGGCCTCAGTCATTATGTATTGAACAGAGGAAAAAGCCTCTGTAACAGTTGGACGATAAGTAAAAGGTCATAGCAAAACCCGTAGCTACGGGTACTAAAAAACAAGTAAGCGTAATCCCTCCTAGACAATAAAATATGTTGACATGAGGAGGAACATATTTACTAGTTATATCATCTGCAATCGCTTGAATCTCGAGACGTTCCTCGAACCAAGAACCAATCATATACTTTGTTGAAATAGGTAACCCAAGAAAGACTCCCCCTCTCAGAACCGTACATGAAATTTTCACCTCATACGGCTCAAGCCGAAACACACAAATACTGGTTTCAACGGATATGAAATAGAGAGTTTACAACTTCTTGGGACTTAGCCGCTTGACTCGATTTGACCCGAAGATACAAAGTAAAAAAAATCCGGAATCTTTTAGTTGTGATGATAATGCCAAGAAATACAATTTCAAGTAGGCTCATATTGACAGGTCTCTTGAATCTTCTCTTCCCTATTTTTTCCTTTTTTTTATAGGAATTATCTTGTTGAGACCCTATGAATCAATTGAAACCTCAGATTCATACTAGAACCACGATGATTTTAAAAAGACAAAGCTAAACGCAAAGGTTCTCTGAGTAAAAACCATTTGATCATCACTTCTTCAATTAATGTAATGACTAAAAAAAAAATTAGGTCATTGGATTTAGAAAAAACCTATTTCCATTTTTTTTTAGTCCGGTTGCGAGGTCTGAATAATAGGTTATGAATCATAGTTCAAATATTTTTTTCTTGATCTATATCTATTTTACATAGTCCGTGCTTCAGAGACTAGAATAAATATCTGACGAGGTAGAATCATATTGATATAGATGACAGGTCCATTAGAGCCCTTGCGCCGGCCCAACCAGAAACTAGAGCTGTATGCATTATATGGACAGAAAGCAACCGGCCGGGATCATTCAATACAACAGTATGAACACGATACCAAGGCAAACCCATGTAAATACCCCTTTCTGAAAAAGAAATAGACATTATGTAACTTTATCACATTAAAAAAGAAGAGAAGGGAACAATTCTCTTTCTTTTATTTCTTTAGATTTAGAAGAACAAAGAGAAACAGATCTTATTCTATACCCGATAAGTACCAATACGCAATGGGAAAATTTTTGGGGAAAGAATGCATAGATAGTTGTTTCAAATTCGAAATCATTTGAATAATTGGCTGATCTGATCAATCCCGTTCGTTCCAATTTTTATTTATTCATTCTGTCTTACTCTACAAACCTTTCAGTCTATATTCTATATATAGAATATAAATAGAAATATAAAATCAATTTTTAAATTATAAAATTATAATATAAATTAGAGAAAATTAGAATCTATATACTAATATATACTAGAATTTTATCTAGATTATATATACTAAGAATAACAGAAGAATAATCTTCTATTCTAATAGAAGAAGAATATTAAGTTCTATTTTCTAGAATATATAGAATAGAAGATTAGAAAGAAAGTTCTAAAATCTAAAAATAGAAAAGAAAGAGAAAAAATGATGAAGACAATAAAGTCATTGTTACGTTTCCATATTAAAGTAAAGTATAGCACTTCATTTTTTTCTTTATCTCAATGCCCATTGGTGTTCCAAAAGTACCTTTTCGGAGTCCTGGAGAGGAAGATGCAGCTTGGGTTGACGTATAGTGCGACTTGTCAGACATATGGGTCCTATGGTATTTCCCCGTTATCTCCCCCCGATCGAGTATTCTCTGTTTCGCCCAATCAAATAGATATCTATTCTATATTTGATTGATTGAACCATCAATAATTTGGAGCGTGACGCACAAAAATTCCTATTGGGGATCAATAGTATCAATTAGAATAATTGATGGTTTACTTGTAAAATAAAGTATCAATAAAATATCCAGGCTCCGTTCAAATAATTTAAAATTGGAAATGGTAAGAGTAAAGTAATAGAATGGGAGTGTAAATGTAGTGATCTAAATATTAAATAGAAAAAATAGAATAATATAGACTCTAAAAATAAAAAGAAAATAAGAATTAAGAATATAGATCTAAAAATTATCTAATCTAATAATATTAGATATTGAAATAAGAAATAGGAAATAAAGAATATAAAAATAAAATAGAAATCTTAATTCAATTATTACTAAAACTAAATTAGGATATTCATTAGTAATTAAATAGAATATAATAGATTCTATTAGAATCTATTAATAGAATCTATTATTATGATTACACGATTACCGCTTGTATTATAGGTTATCTTAGACTTACTCTAGGGATAATCTTAAACTGCCTACCAATGGAGTAGTATGATGAATACATCGAATAGTTTGGGTAAAAGTATGAAATAAATTGAAAAAAAGCAGTGGTACTGAACCCATTTGCCCTATATGCGCAAATGGAATTCGAGCAAATATTCCTCCGGAGTAGAACAAGAACCTAAAAGAATTGAATGGGCCCATTCAGGAACAAGAAAATAACATTGTTATTTTAATTTCGATGAAACAATGCATCAATGAGAAGTTAGTTAAATAAGTTCATAAAATTCTTTTTGATTTTATACATTATAGAATATAGGTAAGAAGGCCAAAACTCATGTTACAAAAAAAAATAGAAGAAAATCAAAATGCTTTATTAGAAAAACAAAAATCTGTAAAAAAAAAAAAGAAATAGGACTGGAATCGACACATTGATTTTTTTTTTCGCAATTCTTTCGAACCGTATGCATCCAAAGGTGCACGTACGGTTCCTCAGGGATAAAATTTTACCCTAATCAACCGACTTTATCGAGAAAGACTACTTTTTTTAGGCCAAGAGGTTGAGAGCGAGATCTCGAATCAACTTGTTGGTCTCATGGTATATCTCAGCATAGAAGATAATACTAGGGATCTTTATTTGTTTATAAACTCTCCAGGCGGATGGGTAATACCAGGAATAGCCATTTATGATACTATGCAATTTGTGCCACCGGATGTACATACAATATGTATGGGATTAGCCGCTTCAATGGGATCTTTCATTCTGGTCGGAGGAGAAATTACCAAACGTCTTGCATTCCCTCACGCTTGGCGCCAATGAGTTTTTATTTGAGAAAAAAAAGAAGACTATGCCTTCGCTGTATCGAATATGAATCAAATAAAGAATAAGTAATAATAGCATGGCACTTCGAGTTCGATATGAACAAACCATTATTGTTTTTTTCTAACATGAGATTTTGTATCGAGATAGTAGTATGAAAGAAGGATTCTTCCCAATTTAATCTTATGTGTCAAGAGTAAATTTCAGCGTCACAAACCCTTTTTCTTCCACACCAGAAGTCTCTTTTTTATCTTTATGTTATGAGAGAAAGAGCAAAAAAAAGGAAAAATCATTTGATCCTTCTTGGATCGTATCAAAAAGAAACTTTGGGATTGCTAAATAACAGACGAGATAAATAGATAAATATATAAAGCAACAGAACCATCATAGTATTTTTTTTTACTACTATTAAAGGAAGGGTGGTAAATGGATCATTTAACAATTTGAATTGTATGGGTTCTCTTTCTTCTTTTCTCGATAGAAGAAATTCCATTGCAGAGCCGTATGCAATGTACAAAAGATGCCTGTACGGTTATTTAATTCTATCTTTTTTTTATTTTAATTCCCCTTTACTTTAACCCAATCGTGCGAGATAGAGATAGAAGAACCGTTCATTATGTTAGATCAATATCATCACATCAGGGTTATGATTCACCAACCTGCTAGTTCTTTTTACGAAGCACAAGCAGGGGAATTTATCCTGGAAGCAGAAGAACTGTTGAAGCTTCGCGAAACCCTCACAAAAGTTTATGTAAAAAGAACGGGCAACCCTTTATGGGTTATATCCGAAGATATGGAAAGGGATGTTTTTATGTCAGCAACAGAAGCCCAAGCTCATGGCATCGTTGATCTTGTAGCGATCTAAAATGAAAATATTGGTGGGGATTTCGTCTAAATATAGAATTACATTTCAAAATTTGAATTTTCTGTGTGAATAGAAATCATTCATAATAATAAACCATCAGGTTGAGATCGATCTAAGCCAACCCGCTCTATTCTATCTAGAATCAGATTCTATAGACACAACATGCCAACCATTAAACAACTTATTAGAAACGCAAGACAGCCAATAAGAAATGTCACAAAATCTCCCGCTCTTCGAGGATGTCCTCAGCGTCGAGGAACATGTACTAGGGTGTATGTGCGACTCGTTCAGATCATTAAAATGCAAAAATTTTGTCCAGTAAAAACGACCACTACTAATGAATTAGTATAGATAAAGTGGAAAACGGCCTTTTAATTGATTATTATCTAAAAATGATGATCTGTCATCTACATCTACGTATTATGTTATGGAATTTATGGTTTCTATTGGTGCAAATCCAATCACTCCGTTTGAGATGAGAAGCAATTCTCCATTGGTAGCAAATAGTTATCCATTAAGCGGAGGAAATAGTCTTATAAGAAGCAAAAAGGTTATGCTCCTATTTTTTAAAAAACGGACTAAAAGGGTCAGCTACCTAGCCAACTTTCATAATTAAATGCCGTCACTTTATGGATAACTTTTTTGTGAAAAGGACTATTACTTTTGAACTTAGAATTAGAATTCAAAAAAAAATTCTTGGATGGGTAGAGCCAAAGAGTGTGAACTATACAAGTTCACAATAAAATTTGATGAAATGAAAGAAGAGGCTCCGGTGTATAGAGAGGACCTCACCGTTTCAAAAGTTGCCATAAAAACGAGGGAACCCACTCTTCTTTTTTATTTAGTATTTAGTAGCAGTCAAATTTCTTATTCCCAGGCGAGATACCTGGAAGAAAGAAAAAATAGTGGTTGGGAAGGTCATAGTCGCAAAAGCCATTGGAATTTCTATTTTATATATTGGAATAATCCGTTTTGTTATTAATTGACCGGAGGAAAAGGATGACTGAAAGAAGAGAAATCTATTAGTTATTCAAGAAAGTTTCATTTGATTCAATGACCAGAGTTAAACGAGGATATACAGCTCGGAGACGTCGAAAAAAAATTTGTTTATTTGCATCAACCTTTAGAGGGGCTCATTCAAGACTTACTCGAATGACTACTCAACAGAGAATGAGAGCTTTGGTTTCCTCTCATCGAGATAGGAGCAGGAAAAAGAGAAATTTTCGTCGTTTGTGGATAACTCGGATAAATGCAGTAACTCATGAGGATAGGCTATTCTATAGTTATAGCCTATTTATACACAATCTGTACAAGAGACAATTGCTTCTTAATCGTAAAATACTTGCGCAAATAGCTCTATCAAATAAAAATTGTTTTGATATGATTTCTAATAAAATCATTAATCAAAAAGAAAATATAAATCAAATAAAGGACAAAAAGAATCTTACTAGTTAATAGAATCTACTATATAGGAAACAAGAATGATTGAAATTGAAACAGAATTTCCCGGAGAATGGACTCCGGGAAGATAGAAGAAAAAAATTAAGATTTGAGTAGTAGGAATAAACGAATATCTTTAAAGAAAAAAAGATTTCTTCTCCATTTTTTCTTTTTTATAACGCAATAATCAAATATGAATTCTAGTTTTTTTTGAGCAAAACATTAATCTAAGCTTGAATTCCAATTGGAGTTTTGAGGAGTATATCTATTTATTTTTAGTTCTAGGGATCGATTCCACTCTCTCCAATTGTTTCTCATTATTACGAAAAGGTAACGAAGATAAAATACGAGCTTGTTTTATAGCAATAGTAATTAATCGTTGTTGTTTCAAGGTCAACCTATTCACCCGTCTAGATAAAATTTTCCCTTGTTCACTAATAAATCGACTAATTAAACTCATGTTTCTATAATCGATTCGATCCCCCGACCCAATTGGGGGTAAACGCCTACGAAAAGATCGCTTGGATTTACGAAAAGGTTGTTTGGATTTATCCATGGTTTGCTTATTCCTCGTTTTTTTATTCCTTATATATAAAATAATCTAGAAAATAAAATTCTCCTTTTTTTTTATTCATTTCAGATCCGACCCAAATAGGATTTTTGGATTTACATTATATATGTTAAGATGTAAAGTTATTACTCTTCCCGCTCCTTGAAAAAATCACACACGCATTATGCTCCATCTATTTCTTTATTTCCCCATGAATCTTATGCTTTTGACAATAGCGACAAAATTTTCTCAATTCGAATCGATTTGGTGTATTGTGTCGATTCTTTTGAGTAATATATCTAGAAATGCCCGGCGATTCTTTATTGATATCCTTT